TACCTATTCGAACCCCCTTTACCTGTAGGAGTACATCTTGGATCTGCCGATTTTGTTATGGCCAGAGTCCTACTCACGGCGACCTGGTTGAATTGGGAGAAGCCGTAGGTATTATTGCAGGTCAATCGATCGGAGAACCGGGTACTCAATTAACATTAAGAACCTTTCATACCGGCGGAGTATTCACAGGAGGTACTGCGCAACATGTGAGAACTCCTTATAATGGAAAAATAAAATTCAATAAGGATTTAGTTTATCCAACACGTACACGTCACGGACATCCTGCTTTTCTATGCTCTACGGACTTGTATGTAACTATTATGAGTGAAGATATTATACATAATGTAAATATTCCATCAAAGAGTTTTCTTTTAATTCAAAACAATCAATATGTAGAATCAGAACAAGTGATTGCTGAGATTCGGGCAGGAATATCCACTTTGAATTTTAAGGAGAAAGTTCGAAAACACATTTATTCTGACTCAGATGGCGAAATGCATTGGAGTACCGACGTGTATCATGCACCCGAATTTACGTATGGTAATATTCATTTATTACCAAAAACAAGTCATTTGTGGATATTATTGGGAGGTCCGTGCAGATCGAGTCTAGTCTCCCTTTCGCTTCACAAAGATCAAGATCAAACGAACGCGGATTCTCTTTCTCTCAATCTCAAACGAAGAGATTTTTCTTCCAAACTATCAGTAAATAACGCCCCTAGGAGGTACAAATTCTTAAGTTCGGATTTTTATTGTAAAAAAAAAGAGAGCATTCCGAATTATTTAGACTTTAATCGAATCCTATGTACTGGTCATTGTAATCTCCTATATTCGGCCATTCTCCGGGAAAATTCTGATTTATTGTCAAAGAGGCGAAGAAATAGATTTCTTATGCCACTTCAACCGATTCCTGAACGCGAAAACGAATTACTATCCACTTTCGGTATCTCGATTGAAATTCCCTTAAATGGTATTTTTCGTAGAAATAGTATTCTTTCTTATTTTGATGATCCTCGATATCGAAGAAAGAGTTCGGGAATTACGAAATATGGGACTATCGAAATGCAGTCAATCGCTAAAAAGGAAGATTTGATTGAATATAAAGGAGTTAAGGAATTTAAGTCAAAATCCGAAATGAAAGTAGATCGATTTTTTTTCATTCCTGAAGAAGTGCATATCTTACCCGGATCTTTTTCCATAATGGTACGGAACAATAGTATCATTGGGGTAGATACACAAATCGCTTTAAATATACGAAGCCGGGCAGGGGGGTTGGTTCGAGTAGATAGGAAAAAAAAAAGAATTGAACTGAAAATATTTTCTGGAGATATCCATTTTCCTGGAGAGACAGATAAGATATCCCGACATAGCGGCGTTTTGATACCGATACCACTAGGAATCGGAAAAAGAAATTCCAAAAAATTAAAAAATTGGATCTATGTCCAACGGATTACACCTAGCAAAAAGGGGTATTTTATTTTGGTTCGACCTGTCGTCATATATGAACTAATGGACGGTGTAAATGTAGCAACACTTTTCCCTCCCGATCTATTGAAGGAAAGGGACAACGTACGACTTCGAGTTGTAAATTATATCCTTTATGGAAATGGTAAACCAATTCGAGGAATTTTTGATACAAGTATTCAATTAGTCCGTACTTGTTTAGTATTGAATTGGGATAAAGAAAAAAAAAAAAAAAATTCTTCGAGCAAAGAAATCCGCGCGTCTTTTATTGAAATAAGGACAAATGGTTTAATTCGACATTTCCTAAGAATCGACTTGATGAAATCCCCTATTTCGGATATCGGAAAAAGGAAGGATTCCCCGGGTTCGGGATTGCTCTCTGATAATGGATCAGATTGCACCAATATCAATCCGTTTTCTTCCATTTTTTTCTATTCTAAGGTAAGAATTCAACAATTCCTTACCCCAAGTCAAGGAACTATTCATACGTTGTTGAATAAAACAAAGGAATTCCAATCATTGCTAATTTTGTTATCATCCAATTGTTCTCGAATGGACCCATTCACCCGCGTAAAATATCAGAATAGAGTAAACGAATCAATTAAAAAAAATCTAATTAGGAATTCGCTAGGCCCTTTAGGATCACTCTATCCAATTGGGAATTGTTATTCATTTTCCGATTTACTAACTCATAATCATATTTTTGTAACTAACTATTTGCAACTTGACTATTTTAAACAGACCTTTCAAGTAATTAAATATTATTCAATGGATGAAAATGGGAAAATTTATAATCAGGACCCTTGTACATCTAATAATATTGTTTTGAATCCATTCAATTTGAATTGGTATTTTTTCTGTCATAATTATAATGATTGTTATTTTAAAGAGACATCTACAATAATAAGTCTTGGACAGTTTATTTGTACAAATGTGTGTATAGCCAAAAATAGAACACACCCAAAGTCGGGTCAAGTTATATTTGTTCAAGTCGACGCCGTAGTAATACGATCAGCTAAGCCTTATTTGGCCACCCCAGGAGCAACTGTTCATGGACATTATGGGGAAATCCGTTACGAAGGAGATATCTTAGTTACATTTATATATGAAAAATCAAGATCTGGTGATATAACGCAGGGTCTTCCAAAGGTGGAACAGGTATTAGAAGTTCGTTCGATTGATTCAATATCGATGAATCTAGAAAAGAGGATTGAGGGGTGGAACAAATGTATAACAAAAATTCTTGGAATTCCTTGGGGATTCTTGATTGGTGCTAAGCTAACTATAGCTCAAAGTCGTATCTCTTTGGTTAATAAGATCCAAAAAGTTTACCGATCCCAGGGGGTGCAGATTCATAATAAACATATTGAAATTATTGTACGTCAAATAACATCAAAGGTGTTGATTTCGGAAGATGGAATGTCTAATGTTTTTTCGCCCGGAGAACTGATTGGATTGTTGCGAGCAGAACGAATGGGTCGAGCTTTCGAAGAAGTGATCTGTTACCGAGCTGTCTTACTGGGAATAACAAGAGCATCTCTCAATACTCAAAGTTTCATATCGGAAGCGAGTTTTCAAGAAACTTCTCGAGTTTTAGCAAAAGCTGCTCTTCGGGGGCGTATCGATTGGTTAAAAGGTCTGAAAGAAAACGTTGTTTTGGGAGGAATGATACCCGTTGGAACTGGAGTAAAAGGATTAGTACATCCTTCAAAACAACATAATAAGATTCCCTTGGAAACAAAAAAAAAGAATCTATTCGAGAGGGAGATGAGAGATCTTTTATTTCACCAAAGAAAATTATTTGACTCTTTGCTTTCAAAGAGTTTCCGTGATACATCCGAACAGTCTTTTATAGGATTTACTAAGTCCTAAGGAAGGAATCCTTCCTTTGATTGAGTGTGGTCATTCGATTTTCTTAAATAAAATAATTATAGTAAAAAAGAAAAATGAATGAATAGATGAATAGAAAAGAATAATGTAATGGCTTAGGTTGTCTATATACCGATAATCTACGGTAGGGCTGAAGGTTCCATCGGAACAATTTTATATTTCCGTTTCAGGGTTGCTCGTCTCTTTTTTTTTTCAAAAAGGGAGGGGGGAAATGACAAGAAGATATTGGAGCATCAATTTAGAAGAAATGATGGAGGCGGGGGTTCATTTTGGCCATGGTATTAGGAAGTGGAATCCTAAAATGGCACCTTATATCTCTGCAAAGCGTAAAGGTATTCATATTACAAATCTTACGAGAACTGCTCGTTTTTTATCAGAAGCTTGTGATTTGCTTTTTGAGGCAGCAAGCCAAAGAAAACAATTCTTAATTGTTGGTACCAAAAAAAAAGCCGCCGATTTAGTAGCATGGGCTGCAATAAAGTCCCGATGTCATTATGTTAATACAAAGTGGCTCGGTGGTATGTTAACGAATTGGTCTACTACAGAAACGAGACTTCAGAAGTTTAGGGACTTGAGAATGGAACAAAAAACAGGAATACTTAATCGTCTTCCAAAAAGAGATGCAGCTATGTTAAAAAGACAGTTATCTCATTTGGAAAGATATCTGGGCGGGATTAAATATATGACACGGTTACCCGATATTGTAATCATCGTTGATCAGCACGAAGAATATACGACCCTACGTGAGTGTATTACTTTAGGAATTCCAACAATTTGTTTAATCGATACAAATTGTGACCCCGATTTGGCAGATATTTCGATTCCCTCTAATGATGACGCTATAGCCTCAATCCGATTAATTCTTAACAAATTTGTGTTCGCGATTTGTGAGGGCCGTTCTAGCTATATAAGAAACTCTTGATTAATACTAAGATAAATAACTTAAACCACATAGATTTATGCTATTTATATAATTGATTACTATTTCTGAATTTCAAAAAAGAGATAAAAATAACTGGTGATATTTTATGATTAGTTAGTATTCAAAATCTTAGTTGGTATTCTAAAATATCCGATTCAAGTAGGCGAAGAGATGGTTGAATGTTGAATCAAAATTATTTTGTTTAAAGTTCGATTTTTCCGAGGTCAATATGAATGTTCTAACAAACACACTAAAAGGTTTATACGATGTATCTGGTGTGGAAGTAGGCCAACATTTCTATTGGAAAATTGGTGGGTTTCAAGTCCACGGCCAAGTCCTTATTACTTCTTGGTTTGTAATTGCTATCTTATTAGGTTCGGCTGCTCTAGCTGTTCGGAATCCACAAACCATTCCGACTGGAGGTCAGAATTTTTTCGAATATATTCTTGAATTTATTCGTGATATCAGTAAAACCCAAATTGGAGAAGAATACGGCCCTTGGGTTCCTTTTATTGGAACTATGTTTCTATTTATTTTTGTTTCTAATTGGTCGGGGGCACTTTTACCTTGGAAAATTATACAACTACCTCATGGGGAATTAGCTGCACCCACGAATGATATAAATACTACAGTTGCTTTGGCTTTACTCACGTCAGCGGCTTATTTCTATGCGGGTCTTAGCAAAAAGGGATTAAGTTATTTCGGGAAATATATTCAACCAACTCCAATACTTTTACCCATTAACATCTTAGAAGATTTCACAAAACCCTTATCGCTTAGTTTTCGACTTTTCGGGAATATCTTAGCTGATGAATTAGTTGTTGTTGTTCTTGTTTCTTTAGTACCTTTAGTGATTCCTATACCTGTTATGTTCCTTGGATTATTTACAAGTGGTATTCAAGCTCTTATTTTTGCAACCTTAGCTGCGGCTTATATAGGTGAATCCATGGAAGGCCATCATTGAAATAATCTTTTTTTTTTTTAGATATATATATTTTTTTTTTGAACGTATGGTTCAAGCTAATTTTGTTAGTAAATATACAACTACGCGAGAGACTACAATATAATAGTAATGGAAAAATGAGTTTATTATAAGGTTGCCTAAAAAAGGAAAGAGATCAACAAAAAGATCTTTTTCCTAAAATCCCTCCTCGTCCCATAGCATACCCCACAATCCATATTTCATTATTCAATATGAAAATAATAGAAAAAATGAAAATAGAATAAAATAACAAAGCAAAGGGTGAAAGGAAAGAAAAAGATTCTCCATTTCGGTTGATTTTGGTCAACCGATTGACCAAACGAAAATAGTAATATAATAAATAACAAATTGTATGAACTTATATTTAGATCAAACCAAATAATGTTATTTCTATCTAATGATTTGGACTAATTAATTTAGCGATTTAGATTTGCTCTAGTGTAAGAATGATAAAAAAAAGTAAGGGGAAATAATTTCCAAAAAGTGGAATTCATAACAAATGGGTTGGTTAGTAAAGCGTAGGTATATGCAATTTAATGGGCTATAACTAAGTCAACTCCCGCATATGTTTTATTAATTGATTCTCAAATACTATATGAATATACGATGAGTGGTTAGTTTTCATTATGAAATAAAGACATTTTTGTGGAATAGTCAATATTGCCGGATTATATATGCACTTTAATATATGAAATATATGAACTAATTTAATATATCAACTAAATAAACTTAATATATTTAGATATAGTTCATTTATACCCTAAATTCTATGAATTTAGATAGTTATTCCAAGGTAAGCCTGCCCCCCCCACCCCTTCCGAACTTTGACTGTTTATATGTTTGGATGCTTTTTCTTAATTTCATGACTTTACTAATTTACTTTATAGTTCGAAACTAAGAAATGAATGAGTTTGTGGATAGAAAGGAAAATAGATATTAAAAGAGTTCCAACGATTCAATAATACTATTATTTCAATTCCTTGAACCCGAAGTTTTTAGTTATTTCAACCGGACAAATCCTAGCAATGTAATAAGAAAGTTCTAACTCATTGGATGATTGTATCATTAACCATTTTTTTTTGGTACGAGGGGACTTATCATGGATCCACTGATTTCTGCCGCTTCCGTTATTGCTGCTGGTTTGGCCGTAGGGCTTGCTTCTATAGGACCGGGGGTGGGGCAAGGAACTGCTGCGGGTCAAGCTGTCGAAGGTATTGCGAGACAGCCTGAGGCAGAGGGAAAAATAAGGGGCACTCTATTGCTTAGTCTAGCTTTTATGGAAGCTTTAACAATTTATGGATTGGTTGTAGCATTAGCACTTTTGTTTGCGAATCCTTTTGTTTAATCTTAAAAATATAAAAAATACATAGTGTAGTGCCTTTTATTTGTCATTTGCTTTTTCGAATGATCGCAAGATTTGACTCCTCTATATTCATTGACAAACTAACTCACGGGAAGGGCTGATTTGCGGATGAGGAATTGGTATACCGACCCAACCCGCTTTCATCCTTCCCATCTGGAGTCCGGGGGGGTTAAGTATTGCAAGAATGCGGTTAGTTTACATAACTCCAATACTTTTCAAAATCAAAATAAAGCAAWAAAAAAAAAAAAAAAAGAAGGCTATTCCATTTTCGAGTCTATCTATTATCTATAAAGGAGATACTATGAAAAATGTAACCGATTCTTTCCTTTCTTTGAGCCACTGGCCATCCGCTGGGAGTTTCGGGTTTAATATCGATATTTTATCAACAAATCTAATAAATCTAAGTGTAGTACTTGGTGTATTGCTCTTTTTTGGAAAGGGAGTGTGTGCGGGTTGTTTATTTCAAAAATAGGCTGGCTCCACCCAGCTGCGCCTTTTTTTGCTAGTTATAATACAAATAAGGTGCATGATCTCACGAATTACTTCGAAAGAAATTTTTCAATTCGATGTAAGAACTATAGCATTTCGTGATTTATTGGTAAAATACTCTTTGATTCTCTCTCAACCAATAATATAGCAACAAGAACATGGTTAAAGCAAGTTGTTTGAAGTCTCGATACAGCACGGTACTCTTTCTACCACTATGGTAATATATAGATATAGATGATTCAAAACGAATCATTTTATCGCTAGAGAACACTCCTAGCGATAAAAGGATAAAAGGATTTAAAGAGCACTTATTGTAATTGTGGGAATTTTACTCATCCAATGCTGAATCGGCGACCTATGTGTTCTGTATAAATAAAGAAGAATTTTTTGG